TGCTATGTCAATCCCATATATGGAATTGATATTCACATATAGCAAGATAATATTGTAGATTGATATATAGATCCATATCAAATGCAGCCTCTATCTTTATTTTATTCCAGGGGGCAGCTTTATAACAACAATCTAACTAATAAATAGTATGGTAGAAAGAAATAGATGAATCTTTCTACCATACTATCTATCTATTAGAATACTGCCGATTCTAGTCCACTCATTTCATTTAAGACATGAAATTGGAATCTTTTTCATTTTATTTCGTCAATTTTGGCTAAGAACTCAGAAGTCAAGTTTCATTCAAATTAGTTAATAATTAATCGTTTTGACTGACTGTTTTTACATAAATGATAAGTAGAAAAGCGGTAGGAACTAGAATAAATAGTGCAGTAGCAATAAATGCAAGAATATTTACTTCCATAATCTCAGCGGTTTTTTACTTCGCAATAACTCGGGATTTAATCCCATAGAGATGATAAATCTTTGGCCTGTAAATTCAATGAATGAATATTACCTCTCGATGATCTTGAATCAGATCAATATCATGAATAACAATATCTGAACTATCAAATCAATTCGTCGTCGAGAATTGAATAGTATAACATAGGAAGTTCTTTTATCCATACCGCCCCAAACTTGGATTGCTGACCCAATCCAAAATTCCTTTATTTATTTATCATTTTTTATTATCTGTTCTTTTTTTCTCTCTAATCTATCTAGTTCCTTCTTGTACAATCATCTGATGAAGTCTCATCAAATAGCTCTTCCACTTCCAGTGGTCACATAGTTACAAACCCAAACAAACAATAAAAGCTAAATGGAAAAAGAAAGGAGTTTAGAACGAAACTGTTTTTTACTTGGAAGACAAAGAAGTGTGATAAAGATGAGGCCGTATAAAATGAATATTCATCAAATTTACTATTTTCCAATTTGTTCTTTCGTCGATGGGGCCTTAAAACAAAATGAAAAATAGGAAAAATGATTCATTCGCCTTTCTAAGAGGAGTAGAATCTTTGGTTGATCTGTCCTTCCCCCTCCTTTCTTCGTAGATTATTAGCCCCGGGACACCTATACCAAAAGCTCAGTGTGTAATTTGCATGAAATCTATTTTTCAACTTCAAACTAGTAAGTCAGGTTCCATAAATCCGTAGCCAGAAAAATAAATTGTTTTTTTTTTGTTTTTCTGGAAAGTATTTTCTTATATTCAATTTTGTATTGGACAAGAAAGGAATTCCCTTTGTGTATGCGCGCCTCAAAAAAGTATAGTACTCGATTCCATTACATGCATCGGGGGCAATCGAAAAAGTCAGCATTTCTTGGAATACTGACTATAATGCTACCAATAATTGTACTAATCCAACCGCATATGTCTTTCTCCTACCAAAAGGAAAGAAAAAAGAAATAAGGATTTCCCCTTTGCTTTGACAATGGAATTCTTCCCCCGGTCCCTTTCATAACATAAAAAGGGAGAGATTTTTTGATATATTTATTGGATCCGTCGGGACTGACGGGGCTCGAACCCGCAGCTTCCGCCTTGACAGGGCGGTGCTCTGACCAATTGAACTACAATCCCAGGGAAATACGGGATCTAGCAGAAAATTTGATTCTTTTTTATCTCCGGATCGGGTATTTCTGAAGTACAAAGGGGGTTATATCATCTCATGGCGGATTGGCGAATTATTGGGCCGAGCTGGATTTGAACCAGCGTAGACATATTGCCAACGAATTTACAGTCCGTCCCCATTAACCGCTCGGGCATCGACCCAGGAAGAATCAATTTTCGACTTATTGGTAATCCATGATCAACTTCCTTTCGTAGTACCCTACCCCCAGGGGAATTCGAATCCCCGCTGCCTCCTTGAAAGAGAGATGTCCTAAACCACTAGACGATGGGGGCCTGCTTGACCAACGGCCATCATACTATGATCATAGTATGATCAGTTTTTTGAAATTGTCAATATAATCGAATGATTCTATCCGAGGGATCTTTCCCCCTTTCAGAATTGCATAGAATTGTTTTTTATTCGTCATTGACGAATTATTCATTAGAATCGACATTAGAAATCTAGTAGTAGTATTTTTTTTTTTTTTTAATTATTTCAATTAAATTTATTTCTATTATTTTAGTTTAGATTATTTAGTATTTCGAATTTTATTTAGAAATTTCTAAATAAAAAAGAAAAAAGTACTAAATACAAAAAATAGAAATAATAAGGAAGGGGAGGATTTTTTCAGGGAATGATTGGTCCGTCAGAAAAGGAAAAAGGTGTGAAATTCGATTTCTTTCACTTTTATTTGATTCATTGTTAAGACGAGATATCCTTATCTCCCTCCCACCAAGACAGGAAATTAACAAACGAGAAATCTAGTAAGCGGCATCAAGCAGAAAATGATTTTTTCTCCAAGAATTTAGTTCAGGAGACAAGTAGAATCTCTTCATTCCATGATTCGATGAAATATCTTGAATTTTATGTTGAATTACTAGGTGTATGTACAT